CCATGGTTCCTTACTTCGACAGGGTGCAAATATCTCAATTTCACCCTTTTAGATACTCTTTCAGACCCATTGCCGATACTGAGTAGTAGTCAAAAATTTGTATCCATTTTTCATGATATGATGCATGGATCAGATATATCACGGCCAATTCCTCAGAAGATTCTTCCACAATGGACTCCGATAAGTGAGATTTCGAGTCAATGTTTACAGAATCTTCTTCTGTCCGAAGAAATGATTCATCGAAATAATGAGTCACCCGTTCCATTGATATGGGCACATCTGAGATCAACAAATGCTCGGGAGTTCCTCTATTCCATCTTTTTCCTTCTTCTTGTTGCTGGATATCTCGTTCGTATACATCTTCTCTTTGTTTCCCGAGCCTCTAGCGAGTTACAGACAGAGTTAGAAAAGATCAAATCTTTGATGATTCCATCATACATGATGGAATTTCGAAAACTTCTGGATAGGTATCCTACATCTGAACTGAATCCTTTCTGGTTAAAGAATCTCTTTCTAGTTGTTCTGGAACAATTAGGAGATTCTCTGGAAGAAATACGGGGTTCTGCTTCTGGTGGCAACATGCTATTGGGTGGTGGTCCCGCTTATGGGGTCAAATCAATACGTTCTAAGAAGAAATATTGGAAGATCAATCTCATCGATCTTGTAAGTATCATACCAAATCCCATCAATCGAATCATTTTTTCGAGAAATACGAGACATCTAAGTCGTACAAGTAAAGAGATCTATTCATTGATAAGAAAAAGAAAAAACGTGAACGGTGATTGGATTGATGAGAAAATAGAATTCTGGGTCGCGAACAGTGATTCGATTGATGATGAAGAAAGAGAATTCTTGGTTCAGTTCTCCACCTTAACGACAGAAAAAAGGATTGATCAAATTCTATTGAGTCTGACTCATAGTGATCATTTATCAAAGAATGACTCTGGTTATCAAATGATTGAACAACCGGGATCAATTTCCTTACGATACTTAGTTGACATTCATCAAAAGGATCTAATGAATTATGAGTTCAATAGATCCTGTTTAGCAGAAAGACGGATATTCCTTGCTCATTATCAGACAATCACTTATTCACAAACCTCGTGTGGGGCTAATAGTTTTCATTCCCCATCTCCTCATGGAAAACCCTTTTCGCTCCGCTTAGCCCTATCCCCTTCTAGAGGTATTTTAGTGATAGGTTCTATAGGAACTGGACGATCCTGTTTGGTCAAATACCTAGCAACAAACTCCTATGTTCCTTTCATTACGGTATTTCCGAACAAGTTCCTGGATGACAAACCTAAAGGTTATCTTATTGATGATATCGATATTGATGATAGTGATGACGATATCAATATTGATGATAGTGACGATATTGATGATGACCTTGATATTGATACGGAGCTGCTAACTATGACGAATGTGCTAACTATGTATATGACGCCGAAAATAGACCGATTTGATATCACCCTTCAATTCGAATTAGCAAAAGCAATGTCTCCTTGCATAATATGGATTCCAAACATTCATGATCTGCATGTGAATGAGTCGAATTACTTATCCCTCGGTCTATTAGAGAACTATCTCTCCAGGGATTGTGAAAGATGTTCCACTGGAAAGATTCTTGTTATTGCTTCGACTCATATTCCCCAAAAAGTGGATCCCGCTCTAATAGCTCCGAATAAATTAAATACATGCATTAAGATACGAAGGCTTCTTCTTCCACAACAACGAAAGCACTTTTTCATTCTTTCATATACTAGGGGATTTCACTTGGAAAAGAAGATGTTCCATACTAACGGATTCGGGTCCATAACCATGGATTCCAATGCGCGAGATCTTGTAGCACTTATCAATGAGGCCCTATCAATTAGTATTACACAGAAGAAATCCATTATAGAAACTAATACAATTAGATCAGCTCTTCATAGAAAAACTTGGGATTTTCGATCCCAGATAAGATCGGTTCAGGATCATGGGATCCTTTTCTATCAGATAGGAAGGGCTGTTACACAAAATGTACTTATAAGTAATTGCCCCATAGATCCTATATCTATCTATATGAAGAAGAAATCATGTAAGGGAGGGGATTCTTATTTGTACAAATGGTACTTCGAACTTGGAACGAGCATGAAGAAATTAACGATACTTCTTTATCTTTTGAGTTGTTCTGCCGGATCGGTCGCTCAAGATCTTTGGTCTTCATCCAGACACGATGAAAAAAATTGGATCACTTCTTATGGATTCGTTGAGAATGATTCTGATCTAGTTCATGGCCTATTACTATTATTACTATTAGAAGTAGAAGGCGCTCTGGCTCTGGCGGGATCCTCACGGACAGAAAAATATTGCAGTCAGTTTGATAATAATCGAGTGACATTACTTCTTCGGTCCGAACCAAGGAATCATTTAGATATGATGCAAAATGGATCTTGTTCTATCGTTGATCAGAGATTTCTATATGAAAAATACGAATCGGAGTTTGAAGAAGGGGAAGGGG